AAAAAGGGGTTCGACAGGAAAGTCGTTTCGATCCAATCCATTCTTGGGGTCAAATAAAGACAAAGGATATGTCAGTGACCTAGCACGACAAAGCACTCTCCGAGGGCATGGAATGTCTAATTTTTCGGTCAGAATCTCGACAGTAATGTCTCTGTTAGATTCCCCGGTCGAAATACAGGAAAACTTCATTCAATTCTCGATGGAAACGGAGTTTTGCGAATTCTCCCCGGAACTGGAAGATCATTTCGAGATCTTCGAACATATTCGAGGGTTCAATGTGACTATTGTCACTTCGGCCAACACACAAGATGAGACTTTACCACCGTGGAGCGGCTTTTTGCAAAAAGATGAGGTGGAGCCTTAACGCGACATCTTATGTCGGAGAAGCGAAATATACGAGATCACAAACGTAGATTGCTCGCGGCTAAATATGAATTGAGACGAAAGCTTTATAAAGCCTTTTGTAAAGATCCCGATTTCCTAGTGATATGCGGGACAAACATCGTTATAAGTTGTCCAAGTTGCCAAGAAATAGTTCCTTTGCACGAGTAAGAAACCGATGTATTTCCACGGGCCGCCCTCGTTCCGTATATGAGTTCTTTCGAATTTCTCGTATCGTTTTTCGTGGATTAGCATTTCGATGGGCATAAAGAAATCGTCTTGGTAGCAACCACCAAACCAATAGAGCAAGGGTTAGCTCTGCGGCTGGTCCACAGGTAAGTAGGTCCATTACCGGCCGGCTCCGGACCGAAAAGACCTAACGGAGTAATCCCTTATCTCGGATCGGAGATGCTAACGGGGCGGGAATCGAAGTGGGAGACCTCTCTACCGCCTGTGTCTATCTCCTGTAAAGTATGCTCCCCAGACATAGACTACGTACAGGGTAGTACTCCTGGAAAGATAGAATATCACCGCGTGAACATAACATTAAGTTACGAATGTAACTCCCGAGGGATCGACCACTATTCTAAATATAGTAAGGCGGAGAACTATTGTTCATTAGAGCGCCGGGGTGCAGAGGTTGTTCCCATCATTGAAGTCAGAGTGTGGGACTGAGCCTTCCGAATGATAAAGACAAAAAAGTGCTTTTTTTCGTTGGAAAAACCAACGCAAATCTCATATTTACTTTCTCTCGCCCTACTTCTAAGGATAGATAGAAAAGGTTGGAGAGAGTGACTTTAACCGCCTGAAATTCTCTCCCTTCTAAAGCTGCGCAAGGCGGCCCCCCCAGAACAAAGCCCCACCCCTCTTTTCTCCCTTTAATGAAAGACCCTCGCCCCGCTTCCTATTCATTTGTGGGTCGGGACCCGAAGGCCCCTTTTTTTTCTCAAGAGGTGATTTCGAGAATCAATCAACCGACAAATCCGTACCCCAGGTGACTCACAGCCTCCCTCTCGCCCAAATGAAATGGGATGGATTAAATCAATAAGCTTTTTGATTGATTCAGGGCGCAGCGAAGCCAAATTCAATCAAGGCAAGGGGGGCTTGCTTTTCCTGACGCTGAGTCATCCTATTAAAATTTAGCTATGCTAATGGAACAGGAAAAGTATTCAGATGATATGGACCCCCAAGAGATGGGCGAGAACCTCCAATTGCTTAGGGGTCGCACTCTCTCCCGCTTGGTGGACGAAATCTTCTCTCCTTTTAGAATTCTTTCTCCCACACACCTTTGCCCTCTTTCACCGCAGAGGAAAGAAGAATCTTCCAAATAAATATATAACAATTTTTTTTTAGTAAGTAGGGCCCCAGAACGCTAAAAAGGCGGGGGAACTAGAGTTGTCACGATAGGAAAGATAAATGACTATAAGGAACCAACGATTCTCTCTTCTTAAACAACCAATATCCTCCACACTTAATCAGCATTTGATAGATTATCCAACCCCGAGCAATCTTAGTTATTGGTGGGGGTTCGGTCCGTTAGCTGGTATTTGTTTAGTCATTCAGATAGTGACTGGCGTTTTTTTAGCTATGCATTACACACCTCATGTGGATCTAGCTTTCAACAGCGTAGAACACATTATGAGAGATGTTGAAGGGGGTTGGTTGCTCCGTTATATGCATGCTAATGGGGCAAGTATGTTTCTCATTGTGGTTCACCTTCATATTTTTCGCGGTCTATATCATGCGAGTTATAGCAGTCCTAGGGAATTTGTTCGGTGTCTCGGAGTTGTAATCTTCCTATTAATGATTGTGACAGCTTTTACAGGATACGTACTACCTTGGGGTCAGATGAGCTTTTGGGGAGCTACAGTAATTACAAGCTTAGCTAGCGCCATACCTGTAGTAGGGGATACCATAGTGACTTGGCTTTGGGGCGGTTTCTCCGTGGACAATGCCACCTTAAATCGTTTTTTTAGTCTTCATCATTTACTCCCCTTTATTTTAGTAGGCGCCAGTCTTCTTCATCTGGCCGCATTGCATCAATATGGATCAAATAATCCATTGGGGGTACATTCAGAGATGGATAAAATTTCTTTTTACCCTTATTTTTATGTAAAGGATCTAGTAGGTTGGGTAGCTTTTGCTATCTTTTCTTCCATTTGGATTTTTTATGCTCCTAATGTTTTGGGGCATCCCGACAATTATATACCTGCTAATCCGATGCCCACCCCGCCTCATATTGTGCCGGAATGGTATTTCCTACCGATCCATGCCATTCTTCGTAGTATACCTGACAAATCGGGAGGTGTAGCCGCAATAGCACCAGTTTTTATATGTCTGTTGGCTTTACCTTTTTTTAAAAGTATGTATGTGCGTAGTTCAAGTTTTCGCCCTATTCACCAAGGAATATTTTGGTTGCTTTTGGCGGATTGCTTACTACTAGGTTGGATCGGATGTCAACCTGTGGAGGCACCATTTGTTACTATTGGACAAATTTCTTCTTTAGTTTTCTTCTTATTCTTTGCCATAACGCCCATTCCGGGACAGGTTGGAAGAGGAATTCCTAATTCTTACACGGATGAGACTGATCACACCTGATCAGTGAAAAATTCTGACACCAATCATTTTCGAGTGAGTATTACACCAAGAATTAATTGACAAGCGGATGAGTTTTCTAGTTGGCTATGTTGATATAGCTTAGATAGGGAAAAGATACTATATATAGGGTAGGGCTGCACTTTTAAATCCGGGGCTTTGTTCCCGAAACTCCCCCTTCCCCCTCCCCGTCCCTTACTCGTCTTTTGAAAGCCAGAACATTCGCATAGAGGAGTATCTGTATCACGCATGCTCCTCCACTGATGACAAAATGACCTTATATCCTCCTCTAGGAATTCCTACCCCTATAGGAGAGGGGAAAGAAGTAGAAGAGTATTCTGCATGAATATGCTTCTGCACTGGGAATATCTCATAGTGGGAAGGCCCAGAGATCATAAAAGATGGGATGGGAATGAAGGCATTCCAGCCCAACAGAATCCGGTGAATGGGTCGAGAGAGATAGGGAGGGGGGGGGGATACAGGAAGTATAGTGAACAGTTAAGTGGCTATCCAAGCATTCCATCGGCTATGGAGGGAGGTTTCAGCAAGCGGGTAAGCCGATGATGACTAGTAAAAACTTAGGTAGGTCGATCGTCGCTCATCCCTCGTGTTCTCTCCCGTGAAGTGATTAATCCCTAAAGTGGGCATGCAATCCCTATGGAAAAGCAAGTATTCCGATTGGAGGAAATTTCCACCCTCTGATGATCCATTCCGCCCCGCTGCTCAAGACAACACAGAGGATGAAGAGTTTGTATAGGACGAGAGCTAGCCTTTAGACGAATCAAGGATGACCTCTCTGAGGCACCAGTGCTAATGCCTCCTCGGCCCGGAAGAACCACTACGGCTATACATATCAGCCTCAAACGAGTCGTTGGGAACATTCTTATCGCAGAAGAACGGAGAAGGAGTGGTTTCCCTCTCTTCGGGAAGTGAGACAGACGACTATTTTCATAGAGAGAGAGCACTAGACCTGACTAAACATCATCAGCGAGAAGTCACGTCTTGCTTGCTAACACAATATCTTAAGTAGTAAATGGTAACTTCACTACATCCATTCGCCTTGACCGGATCATAGCGTTAGCGGAGTAGGGAACTCCCCCTAAGAACCGATCGGCATGTTGACCTGCTCATCCGCGAGTATGCTCTTAACATGCGTTTAATCGGTTTCAGTGATTGAATTCGAGTCCTACAGAGCGAGCGTGCCATCAAGTATCAAGTAAAGAAAGATAGGTTTGAGAAATAACTCTATATAAAAAATCAGTGGTGCATTGTATCCGCTCTCAAGCTGTAGTTGATTGATGTAGTTGCTTGTAGTTTTCTTTTATCATCGAGATTGGGTTGGTGTTCAGTGCCGTGGGTACAAGATCGAAAAGAATGCTTTGCATTACAAGTGAGATGCCCAAGATAAAAGGATCCGAAGGAGCTCGACTGCCAAGGAAAGGAACATCGGCTCTAACCAATGATTGCCAGTTCCTAAGCTCCGGCCTAAAGACAACTGCCTTCTCAACCCACTCGTACGGCTCGTTCACAACTCTCAGGTCCCACCCGATTTCTGATAGAATTGCTGGTCTGCTCCGCTGTAAAAGCCGGCATTTATGGAACTGTTGCCACCAAGAATGTGTCCTCTGGCGTTGGGGACCCCATCCTCGGCTTGGGCATGGGAGTCAAATGTATCAACCTCAGTGAGTGTGGCCAAGAATCTTTCTTGGGTCATCAAATTGGGGTTGCCATAGGGAACGCCACCTCGTTCAAGCACAAGAACTCGATAGGACTGTGACAAGGTGGCGGCCAACGGACAACCGGCAGTGCCACCTCCTACAATTATATAGTCATAGTAATCCTCCGATGGAAAGTTTTTGGCGTTGAACACAAACTTTATATAACTTGGATCTGGTGCAGAAATTCAACAAAAATGATTAGCTTCTATTTTAAAAACTGAAGCAAAACAGACGACAAGAAAAGATAATTTTTATGTTCTAATGAATGTCGTTTAGGTCTAACTGTATTTAACTCATGTTAAGTGGAAAATGGAAATTTCTTTTTTTTGCATTTAGCAACCAAACGGCTTGAATTGATTTAAGCGCTTAACTCTTAGCTCTAAGACTGAATAAGGCATCTACGGATATGAGTTCGGAATCATAAGTAGGAATTTCTTGAAAGCCGAGAAGCGTTATAGGGCGAGGGGCCTAGCGTCTTTCTCGGAATAGCTATCTAAAGTACCCAAGCCAAGGGCAAGGTTGATTTTTCCTATAACTCTATCAATTCCGATTGAATGCCCATCTTTAGAAAGCGTTTACCCCGCAAGAGAGGAGGATTGATGGACATAGGCTGCAGATGGACCAGAATATGCTGTGGGACTTCTGACGTTCGTTCCTCCTTATCTTGCCCGGTAGGTTGTTACAGAAAGAGCCAAACCAAAGCAAAGCAGGGACTGATTCCACATGGGGAAAGAAAGGAGTCGGGCTAAATAGCGTAGATAAGAGTTTTCAAGTTAGGCTTTTTTGAAAGAAAATGCCTTTTGTTGTTGTCGCGTCTTAGGGTCTTATCGGCTTTGAGGCTAGTGACCTTCTCCGGTCTGTGATGGAAGCAATCTCTCTCCGGTCGGTTCGACTGTTAATGGTTTAATGAATATCTCCTTAGGAAGAAAAGGCTCTTTGGCTCTTTGCAATAAGCGCTGTTCGAGGAATAACCACATCCGCTGCTGTGAAACGGTCTTACAGTAAGCGCTCTTAGGCTAATAACCGCTGTTCGTTAATCTAGCGTTTTCGATTTTCACTAATCCGAATCTAGGGGTTGTTCACGAATGTCCTCTTTCATAAGAGCAAGGTGGTGAGTAGGCAACGTCGTTTTTAAGTCATTGATAGACCTCTCCTACTATACAGAAAAAGAATCCGATTATGTTATGTGCATTTTGCCGGGCTTAGCCCTAGATACCCTCCCTACCCCTTTCGACGCAGCAATGAGAACAGCAGGGGTTGCTTTACTTCTTGGCGGAGGAGTGAGTGACTCTTCTTCTTTTAGGCTGGCATGGTCTTAGAATGCACGATAGAAGTGCGGACTAAGAGCTGTTTAGCGGGATAAACCCTGTGGGATAACGGTTCTTTTAAGGCATACCTCTCTTTCTGATTCTGACTGTCTTGCGAACCTTGCTTTAAAGCTTTCACGTGGGCAATTGATAATGTCAATATTCTAACTCCTTTTTCTTTTTCGGAGGAAGCTTAAACAGAAAGAAGACGATTTTCGGGCCTTTAGCAGACGATTTTTCCACTTTCATTAGACGCTCTCCTGGCTTTAGCGGAATAACAGCAGTTGGTAATATTATAGGTAAGAAAGAAGCCAATGTCCCTAGTATCAGGAAGAGGGTTGACGAAATCATAGGGTGCACATTCATATGATTCTAGAAATTCCTTTTTCATGTCCGTTCCCAGGCGAAAGACGGCTATTCTTCGCATCTCGAAATTGAATTCCGTCTTAGCCGTGGAAGGCAGAAATCCTATCCCTTCCAGCTCTCATCCTAGGATAGTCTCAAGCAGAGGTCTTACAGGGAAGGGAGTTAGCAAGCGAGTAAGGTTCATCAGCAAGAGTTAGGCCAGGGGGAAGCTCACTCCTGTCCATATGATATGGCTTTTCCCTTTCAATGGGTCATGTTTAACTCAGCCTATGCCCCACCGCCTCACGAATAGAAGGGTAGAGAACGAGATTCCATTCCACGGAGATGCCTAACGGCCACTTTGGTCCCCCACCTCAAGCAAGAAACGAAGCCGAAGAAGAAAGGCTCTAAGAGACCTGTTCTTTTTTTTCTTAGCGGCTTGATCGAGCAGCCTTTTAGATAGGATAGCGAAAGAAATGTCTAGCAAGCGGGGTTGGGTACTCCCGTATCCCCCGCAGCAGCCATAGCCGGGCAATTAAGGTGCTTTTACTTGTAATTCTTATTAACGAACAATCAGAAATGCTAACCTTGTTTCATCCGAAGAGACGAATAAGAAAGCAGATCGGAGAACCCCAGGCATGGAATGTTGGTCGAGGCTAAGGGGAACTCCACCTACTCGCTCACTTGTTAGCAAGGTTGGAGTCCTTATCCGCATCTATCTTACTAAACGGAATCGCCCTAATCGAAATTTCGATGGATTGCCAAAAAAATAGAGCATATCGCACCCCAGAGGGGGCCAGTACCCGCACGTAAGGACTATTTGCCCGCTGCCACAGTTAAAAGCACGGATCGAACGGGGTAAGTATCTTTGTCCCTTCCAAGTCAACTTTGTCTCTGAATGGGGATTTAAATACTTATGGGGGGTTCTTTTTAGTGCCCGCTACTATTCTCAGGATAGAATGTATGAGGCAAGAGCATGTTGCTCGCAGTTTGCATTTCTTCGGGGGCGTGAGTCAGTGAAACCCGTGTTGTTCTTCCCCCCGTTCCCTCATTGGTTTATCAGATCCTCCATCTCTGGAAAGAGAAAGAGAGTTCGGAAGAAGATTAAGGGAGAATAAGTAGAGGAGAGGATGGTTAATCAAAAGATAGATGGCCGGGTTAGAGCTTGCTGGTTAGCTGGGCGAGAAAATAGAAAGAAAAATAGAGAGATGGAAAATGAAGTAAGCTTGAGCCTGCGGAACCAGTAATGGATCAAAGCAAAGGATAGCTTTTTAGCTGCGAGCGGATGAGCGAGAAATGGAAGTGCCTTGTTAAGCGGCTCCTTCCTGCCCCTTACCCCTTGGTGTAAATCGGCTTGGATTCTTCTGCTTTCTCATCTGCTCCAGTCAATGGTCTCTGCTCGAAAGTCCCATTGCATGAAAAAACTCAAAAAAGAATAGGTGATCGTAGGTCAGCCCGTAGGTAAGTTCCGGTCTTTCATTGAGATTTTCTCGTTCATGATCTCTAATCCTTTGAGTAGATTGGGCAGGGGTAAGACTATGCACATAGCTTCGGTTCCGTCTTGTTTGCCAAGGAGATATGGTTGCTTTTCCTTCTTCAGTAGGCTTTCCCGCAGGTTCGGTTACAGATAGGATACGCGGGTCAAAGGGAAGGCTTGAGTTCAGAGACGAAGTTGGCTTTGAAGGGACAAACTTTCAGACAGTTCCTTACTTTCTATTCTCTAATCTCTCGCTTCCGACTCCTATATTGAAACTCTAAGGTACGAAACTATATATTTAGTCTCTGTCCCGGACTACACAAATTCCATAAACCCCGTGTTTTTTGATGCAAATTGTGTCAAGAGAGTAGTTTCCGCAAGATATTCCATAGGTGGATTTAAGCGGAAGATCTGCGTGATCTGATCTTTCTTGAGGACTAGTAACTGGTCCTGTAGCTAGAAGTCCCCATGAGCTCCCTCAATTCCTATTGAGATTGAGAAAGGGTCCATAGGCTTCTCTCTCAAGAACATAGGCTTCTCTCTCAAGAACATAGGCTTCTCTCTCAAGAAAGCGGGTCTTAGTGGGTAGTATAGTGCCGTTCAAGCGTACTCCCTGCGGGTAGGGTCTAATACCCCTTATTGGCATGAGGAACTGGGCTCCCAATTCTTCATCCTCCTTTTTGAGCTGTAAGACCAGGCAAGGGATCCCGCTTAGTGGGTTCGAGTTCAGTAACAGAACCTCCTAGCCTGCCCTTTTTTAATAGATATCTAGGGTTGTCGGCACCCTTCCTCTCCCTCTCCCTACCTTTGGTCGAGCTAGTAAACTTCCTCAACTGGAGAGGGAAGAATAAGCTGCAAAGCTCTGCTGGTGAATAGCAGATGATGCTCGATTAGGTATGCCAATCCGGCAGCTTGAAGGCGCGTGTCTGATGTTTCGGTAGGATGTTGCTATGTCCGCTTTCAGCCCGTAAATCGAAGGCTGTTCTTCCCATAAGGGGGATGACGTTATAGGGTTCAAATTAAAGAATCTTATAGGTGGAACTAGACATCGAATAAATATTCGTGCATCTCCTAATCGGCGTTTTCTCATCTGACTTTGCTTTGAATCTCCCCTTTGATCTAGGGCGCTTCACACGAGAACTACTAGAAAAGGGGAAACCCCAATCGCCAATCGCATCGACAAAACAACGCCTGGTTGAAATCAAGGATTAGAATCCGTTCGCGACTTGGTTTTTCAGTTCAGATAATAAAACTTTCAAAGGAGATTCTAGACTTGCAATCAATCCCTTTTCTTATTAGGCTGAAACCGAAAGCAAAAGACCTCTTGGTGTGGGGGCACCAGATCTCCACTTAAAATACTAGGAATTCTTAAACTGACTAGCAAATGTAGGGCTTCCCAGGGGTCTAGGAAGGGAAGCTACGAAGTCTTGGAGGTGGTATCCATGTTCATGAATATCTTATCGAATTTGCAGGTTTTCGTTCAAGAGCCGGTAACTGAGAGTGGCAGCCTGTAATCAATTTGGCGAGTACGGCAGATTGCTTTCTGTTTTTATAAGAAAGACTATCTTGCTTGGGGAAGCTCTTTCACTTCTAGAAGCCTATAAGGATGGATCCGCGCCTTTATGCCAGCGGGACAGATCTTGATGTATGGTACTATGTGAGGAAAAGTATGTGAACCTTGTTACCATACCAATCAATAGGCTGTCGAGAACGGGAAGAAGACTTCGGCGAAGAAGAGGTCGCTACCAGCAAGAAGAAAGATAAGCGGGCATAGGCTGCTTTTGACGTTGGTCTGGCGTAGCCAGTTGGCTAGTTGGTTTCTTAAGTCTGTTTACTCCTTCGCCTTGGATCGATCTCACGAGAAGAGCTCCCGACCTCCCATACCTCAGGTGATGCACTTATGGATCACTTGTACGGAACAGAATATGCCTCTTGCTCCTCCTAATGCATTCGTCTGTGTAGTTGATGTAGTCTGGTTATGAAAAGGAATCCGTCAGAAGGAAGGGCTCTGTAGAGCATGGGGAACGCTAGTTCAGGATTGCCATGGTTCGGAGGGTGGGTGACCCTACTCTGCCAGACAAGACGTGTACCGGTCGTACCCGAAAGTGAATAAGGCACTCTTTGTCGGTCGCTGGCTTTTATTAGAACCAATTGATGCAGATCGCTAACCTACAAATAAAGAGACCCGCTCCGATCATCCACACAGCTACCATTTGTTTGATATGGTTTACCCGATGATCCAGTATTGGCTCATTCGGAGGGTGCCAATTCCCGATTCCTATACGTCCTATGCGTCGAGTGAGGCAGTTACCGCAAGTGATGAATCAGCTGCTACCGTGGAATCCTCGCCCGGAAGCTCAAGCTCCCCCAATGCCTTTAATCGATTGTACCGGCTCTCTTTTCGTCGAATCGTAACCGGCGTCTCGTTGAATTGGACGTAGTAGCAGTAGGAGAAGACGAAGAACCATACCGGAGACTCGGGTAGCCAGATAAAGGTCACCTTATCTCTGTCTCGTCACCTACGTGATATAATAAAAGGCTAGCTGCAGCAATCACTGGAAGCCCACTTAGGCACGCAATTCAACCCTCAGCCCAAAAGGGAGCTGAAACTCATGATAGAAGCCCACTTTCGTTAGTGAATATTCGACATGTCAAAAGATGTTTGTTTTACCCCCTTCTTCCTTAGCACAAGCGCTAAGCGATAATAATACCTTGCAATGAACCGAAAGGTGAGAGGCAGGGCTCGGTCTCAAGGTTCAAAGTCACTAGAGAGTAATTAGTTTGATTGGCCAACTGCACGAGTGAAAGGCGAAAGTCAAGATTACGTGCAACCAGGTGTAACGTGTCAAAGGTCACCGAGTCGTCGGAAAGGGGAATAGGTTGTTTTGCGCATCCAACAACTGAAAGAGTTTGCGGAGAAGGGTTGAGTTGCGTAATAGCAGATTCGTAGGTCAATAAATCGTTGGATTTGAAATCGAACTCTCCACCTTAGCACAAGCGCTAAGCGATAATAATACCTTGGGCGGATAGGAATTGAGACTTTAAATGGTCCGCTCTTCTCTCCTCGTGATCGAAGCTGACCCCAGAAGTTGGGTATTCCTTCTTAAGAGGACACTAAACCTCCCGATCTTGCTAGCCGGGCTCAGTCTTTCAAGATTCAATCTTTCCCCTTCCCCCCTTACGTAATAGGGCCTGGTCCCAGGGAATCGCTCTTATAGTAGGAGGTTTACTATGTCCCCAACTTCTCTTTATTAAGAGACTCGGTTGTGTACTATAAAAGAAATGGATTGTACCACAAGCGCTGATCCCAAAGAAAGGAGTTGGCTCTTCCTTAGCACAAGCGTTAAGCGATAATAATACCTGCATCCATGCATAAAGAATTAGGTTGTAGGGTCCTCGAAGCCCGCCCGCCAAAGGGCTAAGTCGAGCGATTCCTCTGGGGATCTAGCTAGCTATAGTATCACACGATTCTTTCATCTTCTTTTCACATTCATTCTAGGTGGAAAATCGTCTACTTTAGAAGGCTAAGCTAAGGCTTTCCTCTTTGTGAGGAATTCCCTCCAGGTTGTCCGCTTTATCGGGGTCACTCTAAGTCCGAACGCAGGACATCTTATTCACGAATTCTTCACGAACCCCTTTTCTAAGAGAATCGGTTTTGTACCCTAAAAGGTGAGTTCTTTAAAAAGACCTGCATACTATCTTATAGAGGAATTCATTGGTTCATCTCCTGGTTCTACCTCTTGATTACCTACCCAATGGGGACGGGACATAGGCACTCTTCTCTTCACCCAGGGCTTTCTTTCGTTTGTGTCTATCTATCTATCTATTATAAAGTATTTTCCTATCCTCCACCCCCTTAGACATAGACAGGCATTCCGCTATCCCGATTGTCTTACTGATTCTCTTCGCCAAGAAGAAGAAATAACTTTCCCTAAAGAGTGAGTCTTTGTATGGGTACAAGGATGGATTGCTCTTTGCCCGAGGGAACTCTCAAGAGAAGGAGGAGCAGCACATATTATTGCAAACCAGTTCTATTAGAAAATGAGTTCTTTCCGGAAAAAGACCTTCGTACTATCTGATAGAGGCAGTCAGTGGGGAATCTCGTTGTTATGACTGTTGATTGCCTACCAATCGGAGTCTGAGTAAATATAAGGGTCCCGTTAATCCCGAAACGAAAGTCGAAGGAACCGCGGTAACCCCGCCAAATAAAGAAAATCAAAGGGGTCACGCCTTCAAGCCCGTTAACCTAACTCCGAATCGCCATTCCACGAGTGTTGCTCGGTAAACCCGAAAAGCTGGGTGGACTTCATAGCCCGGTCACTCCGATTGTCTTAGTGAACTGATTGTGTACCATACTAGGTGGTTCGCCTCTGATCCCTAAGCTGAGCTCCAAAGTCTGGATTTCTTCCTAAAGCGAAAGTCAGGACATTGCCCCCTTTATCCGGATCTGGCTTTCCTGGGTGGTTACGTCTCAATAGAAGTAGTAGCATCACATCTTATTCTACAACCTCTTTAGTAAGAGAATCGGTTGTGCTAGAATCAATGGCAGAGAATGCCCTCTTGTCGCAAGTGAGCAGACGATTTCTCCCTGACATCACAGAAGACGATTTTCGGCATATGGCTACTTCTATTCTTGGGCATCCCGCCTCAAATAGACTAGGCTCCTTCATTCATGCCTTCTCTTTATTATTAGTAAGCCCCTTCATGCCTTTTCTCGGTTACTCTTTCCCAGTTCCTAGCTCTAAGACTAGTGGAAGAAGGGGCAAGAGTGGCTTCGCTCCTACACCTTCCTACACGAAGGGCTGCTCTTACTCTTAGGAGTTTTCTTTCCCTGTTGCTAGAGTTATTTCTTCTTAGTTCTTTCTCTCCTAGTTATTCTCCGAGGACTGCATTTAACCATCTATGAACTTCTAAGACTGATTCCTTTTTCTCTGATCTTTCATGCCTGACTCTTGAATTCTGTAACAAAAGAAAAGAGATAGGCGCCTAGATAATTAGTGGTTTAGCTGTATTGCTAAATCAGTACCTTCCCCCCTACCCTCTACTCTAGTATGCTATTGACTTCCTTCTGTGATCTGCCAACTGCAATACATAGTTCCAAGGGAATGAAGATAGGACGTTGTGCGGTAACTAGAAGTGAGTATACTAAACCTTCACGCCTGCTACTTTTATTGATATTGATGAATGCGGGGTAAGGACTCTTATTAGATAGATGTGGGCTAAGGACTGTGTTGACTGAAGCTTTCGACATCCCGGAAGGACAAGGGGAGCATCGAGAGGTTGAATCCATAGTAAATAAGATGGCATAGACATAGAATGGGATTTTTGGACAAATGCCAAATGCCACATAAGAAGCTTTTATTGACCTTTTTTGCCTTTCCTCCGTCTTCGTCACCTGATGACTTTCCTGCTTTACTTTGTCGGCTTTGGTAGGGTGGTAGCATGTCCTTTAGCAAGGCTAGGCACCTTCCTTAAAGGAGGCAGCATCCGATCTTTAGCATCCTAGCCAGGGAAATCCCCAAATCGCGAGTCCGGGGCATATACTTTTTCTTTATCCCCCAGAGAATCCGACAAGAAAGAAGATAAAATAAAGTACATATATATGGGCAAGATCCATATTCCATTTCTAACAGTTCCTTACTTTCTATTCTCTAATCTCGTATGGCAGCTTTCAGTCTCATCTTCAGTTTCGGGACATTGTTCCTATGCCTCTTTGAAGTGAAGCCCTTATATCGAATGATTCAAGACATTTGATTTTATAATAGAAATGAGAGGACAGCCGAATTGACAGAAAATAGTCTGAACTTGTTGATCAACTCTCTTTGTTGAAGGTCCTACCTTAACAGTCGATCATGCGCTCACACTCGATCATGCGACAGTCGATCTGTCCATCCGACTACATTCACTGGGGGGTGAGGTTGTCCAATTTCAATTATGTGCCGCTCGTTGACATCTAGTTTCCATTGCCGGTGTGAGAGATCTTCCTTCGGTTCTAGTCAAGTATGGCAGCTTGAGGTCTCCTATTTCACTTTCACCAGCCATTGGGAACTCAAATAAACTTTCATTTAACGGCAGGCGAGAAAGGTTCTGAAAGAAAGAAAGGTAGAAGGGGGGTTTGCTCCCGTTTCGGGGTTCTCTTGTGGACTGGCTGTTGACTGGCCTTTGCCTGGGGAGAAAACCGGTGCTTTTAGCTTAAACGGATTTTAACTGGATCGGAGCCTTTCGGAAATCCTCCCTTTTTGGCTTCACTTGAGCGGTTGACGCAATCCAAGAGGAAGAGGAAGCTAAACCCGTGCTGACGAATAACCAAACCCCTTAATTCGTCGAGTAAAGTAAATAGGGAAGGTATAGGTTTGCTATGAATGACCCAGTATCGAATACAGGTAATAATATCAGCAAAAGAACGTTCTCCCGTGCTTCCAGACATGCTGAGCTCCACATATTCATGTACAGAAAAAGCGGGGGGTCGATTCTGTGAAAGATAGGATCAGTAAATGGAAATTCACTGAGATTTAATTTAAGTGAGATTTTCAATAGTGGTACCGAGGGTGTCTTTAGAGTATACCGAATCAGTATAGCTATCCTTCTTCTCTTCTGACACAGCAACGAAATTTCAATCAGTATAGAAAAGAAGTGATACAATATTTCTTTCTTCCTTAGCGCAAGCACTAAGTAAGCAAGCTACCTCTATCTTCTTTAGTCAATTCTAATTGTTCATTCTTAGTTGACCGTTCCGCTGGGGCTTCCTCTTTGAGTGGAAGCCCTGCGCTGCACCCCAGTGTTGAATTTCTTGATCGACGAAACGAGTTATTGCCTTTAAGGGTTCTTGCCCGAGATGAGTTATTGCCATTTCATTTTTACGGGGGAAAGGAACAGACTTTAGTTGACGGAAAGGAAATGTATATTGATACGTTCAATCTCGTCCCAACATAGCCCCCAGCCCTCTCCTTACGATGATTCCAAATCCAGGATAGGAATCAAAAGTTATTCCATGTATGCCTATGATGTAGCACCAGGCGGATTGTTAGCTAGTGTGTATCATCTTACGAGAATACAGTATGGTGTGGATCAACCGGAATAGGTATGCAAATAAGTCTTTGCCAAAGGGAGGAATCAAATCCTAGAATCCCATCTGTTTTCTGGATTTTGAAAAGTGAAGATTTTCAAGAACGGAAATCTTTTGATATGTTGGGAATCTCTTATGAGTTTCATCCACGCCCGAAACGTATCTTGATGCCTGAAAGTTGGATCGGTTGGTTTTTTATTCTATTGCCCCAATTTCTATGAAATAAAGGATGCTCATTGAATGAATCTTAACTTATACGACTCCAGATATTCTATAAGATTATTACGTTCTGTTTTCGATGAAACAGAGTAACTGGACTCTCGCTCGTATTCTATTCTGGAATAAAAAAGGGCTTCATTTATATTCCTAAATCTGGAAGATATCATATCTATTTGGGATGAGCAGAGCCGATTTCACTTTAGTAGAGACTTGGTTCGGTATCTTTAATGGCGAGGGAGAGTTAGACTCCGTTTCAAAAGAAAGGGGATTCTCACATAATGACGATCAAGTACCAGTTGAGGAATATAGATAAGAATAAATTGGGCCAACCCGCGAGCAAGTTGGAGAAAGCGCTTGATGAGCCCCTCCAAAAAGTAGAGTAGTTCCGGTGCAACCACATATATCCTACAGAAAAGTTTTGCTGTTTCAATGAGTCGGTACCCGATGTTTCGACCAAGGAACAAACAACCGGAAAAAACCATTCCCTGCAAAAGGGATGGGACCCCCGACCGCGCTTATGACTCGTCCGTATCGTCTCTCATGCCGTATCCATTCTCGTTTAGGTCGACCGCTCTACGATGGCTAAGCTTTTTTCGAGAGAGGCAGACTTGGACTTGACTGACAAAGGTTTCCGAATTCTAATTATTAATGCCATAGTTATACTCCCGCCGCATTGATATTCTTTGAACAGCGGTTGCGCTTTGAAATCAAGGTAGTTGTTTACTTGCTCAACCATAATACCAGGGCCCTATCAATGACAGGTAAACTGTGCTATAAAGTACTAGAATATCATCCCGTATGGCTTTCTCCTCTCTCTTATCTTCGATCAAGCTACTTCGTTCCTTCTGTGATGAGAAATTCCCTAACGAAAGCTAGCCTTCTTTCATCGGATGCATTATCTAAAGGGCAGAGGTTGGGTAAACATGCTACAGATTCCGTAGTTCCATTATTGGATTAGCTTACATTACCAAAGGTTAGAGGAAATGTCGTAGATCTCAGTTGAGAGACTGAATGCGGATTTTTTTTTAAGAATTTAAAAGGAAAAGAAAGACTTCGTCCCACTCTCGGATAATGAAATCACCAAATGCTGCTCGACGAGCCTCTCCCTGAAGAAAAAGACACTCCGGCCTAACATAACAGCACTTTCCTTACCCGTTGTGCTCTGTCTGAGATAAGGAGCAAAAGGCTAGACGGAAGACCTCTAATCTACCAATCAATCTAGCTAGCATCCTATGATTTTTGTTCCAGAGGCCAATAACCCGAAAGTAAGTATTTACATCTCCTGCCAGGTGTAAGATAGAGGTTTAAAGCTCTCTTGGCAGCCTCTACGCTACGCCCGGTTCACTCTTTTCATAAGGGCTTTACCCGCTCAACCATCAGAAGGGGGCTTTTCCCATCATGCCATGGAGTGAGTAACTAGCTCGGCTAACCACTAAGTCGCTCATGCACAAATTCTTACAAAAAGGGGAGCCCCGCGAAGGGTGGAGATGAATCTATATCTGTCAATCACAAAGCCAAGACATCCCCCAAACGTAGATTGTAACAACCAACGAATTTCTTTTCTATTCCTGTCTGGTCTAACCAATTCTCGAGGTTTAATGGCCTTTGGCTGCCTCCTCTTCCTTGCCAGTTGAGCTACTTCCACTCCTCTTCCAATTTGAGTTTCCTCCTCTGTTTAGTTTGAAACTGAAAGGCATAGAAGCTCTCTAGAGAGCTACCGTATCCATGAGGGGCAAGCCAATGCTTTAGAGCTCTTTAGCTGCCTCTGCACGAATTCTTCTTCCGGTTGGAAAACTATACCTCTTCTTTCGTCTTGCGATTGGATGAACCAGCAAGTGTTTTTCATGCATTGACCTCGGTATCGTAAACACATATCTACTGCTTGCTGCCCTTGAAAGTCCCAAAACAGCCTATTTTAGACCCTAATTTAACGTTGCGCCGAGAGTTATCGTTAAATCCAATGGCAAGAGCCCTAACCTCGGCTGCTGCCCCGGGCTGTCATATGTTGGGATCGCCTGCCCGAAGGGCCTAGATCTGAGTCTCCTATTCTGTTTCTGTTTTAGAGAGATAAACCCCCTTTACTTTACTAAGTCTGGTGCCTCTGTTCCTTGGGCCCTATCATCAATAGTAAGCTAATCCAGTTATGCATGTGTTCCACAGCTCTCATTTGAATCATTTGCCCGGAAAAGAGCTAGATCTTAAAAGTCCCGCATATACCGCTTCGAAAGGAAAGATAGGAACAGGTTTAGTTGAGGCAGAAACTCTGGTTGCTTTGAGCTCCCTCATTGGGATCAAACCGACCGGCAGAGAGCGAACAGCCTACTTTAAGTAGTTCTATTGCTGGTAAGCTTAGCCGCCTGAACACGACGAGACTCTCTTTAACATATGATGTCGTCGGAGAAGTTTCTAGACTTCTTTGCCTTTGGCTTCTTCCGGTATGATGGAATTGACTAGGGTTCACCAGAAATAATTAAATAGCTAGATAAATACAAGAGCCATTCCGTCACTACAGAATCTGTGAGAAGTGGAAGTATAGTTTTTGTTTATCCTGGCGACCTAGCACCAGTGCATTCGAGAAATTTCAAGTCACATCCCTTGGTGGGAAAGAGCAGCGGCATCCTCAAGCTAAGCTATGTCATCCACAGGTCATGGAAATCAGGAGTTTCGCGCGTTGTTCCATCTCGAATTGAAGCTCGGTGTGCTCGCCGGTCGGTAACTCTTATTCGAACTGCCACGGTTAGGTCTCACAAAGACCTTGCCTCGTCAACAGTACTTGCTTACTTATGAAAGCCGCTTTCAATATAGCAAATTCTGCGCATTGCTCAGGGGATTTAATAAAGATCAGTCCAGGCGGAGGAAGTTTGATATTGGCATGTGTCTGGTAGCATTTTGAACCATATCTAGTTAATTAGTAGGAATTTTTTTATGGAAGCATACGAAAACATAAGAATTTGAACTCCTATCCGAGCTGCTGGGGCCTTGATCATGCCAGAGTTGGAATGCCGAACACCCGCTCTTCTTGATTTAAACCCGATTAGGTTGCCCGCTCTCTCTATGGATAGGAAGATCCGGAGAAAGCGGCAGTGGAAGCAACGAAAAGAGCTCCGTTCCTCGCCCAGACACTCCAATTCTTTTGGTCGGGCTACTCCGTTCAAACCATCAATCGGCGGTTCCTTACTAAGAGATTAAACCGGAATGAGATATTATCTCTGTTGGCTTCGCTTCGTGGACAAATAGGAATGGTACTTGACCGCCTATTCTTAAATAAAAATGGAAAATACTAAGACTAATACAAGGCTGGTTCCAAAGCAGATTCATTCAAAGCCGGTTCATCCAATCACAAAGCAAAAGAAGGAGGAGGTTACCCGCCGACTGAAAGGAGAGGGGACGGGGGTTGACCCGCAGTAGTAGTTGAGTTGTCGGAGCGTCTATACGGGCCTTCGATTGGGGTGAAGCTAAAACGGAGTTCCTTTCTTCTTTGTCCGCTTCAGTTGGAGGTGAGTCTTTTTCTGATGGTTATTCCTCCTAATCTACGATGTACGCACCGCGGCGGTCTCAAGATCTTTCTTTATCTTTATTCTGGTTTTGTTTTGAGAGTCGCCCCCGAGCGCATCTTCCTTTTTGAATGAGCAAAGGTGTGGGCCTAGGTTTAGTAAAGAGTAAGGGACATATCGACGAACTGCGGATTAGCTCTTTCTGTTGTACGCTGCTGCTGTTTGATACATTTAGGTGGAGCAGGTAAACTCCCTCGGGGCGTTTCGCCAAGCCCTTTGACACCTTCTTTCTGGTCTATCCTCTGACGATATTTTATGATTCGACGGAGGCCCTCCCTCAGGCATGGTAAGCAAGTAGACTACTTTGGCCCTATCAACTTAGTTTGCGCCGCGTAGATATCTAGCATCTGGACGAGCAGCCACCGTTTCGGATCAAAAAGTAAAGAGGGCGCCGCCCGATTCTTTCTTTTCTAGTCCCTCCACCGAACCAGATCTACTAAAGACTTCAACGGTTTCTTTTTTTTTTTTTGGTACCCCGGTGTTGGAATTTCGTGGATAAGTCGTGACAGAGCCGATGAATCCAATTATGAAAGCAAGGCTCCCGCTAAATAAAATTTTGAAAGTATCGCGGTTAGTTCTTCCGAAAGGAGGTGGGGCGAGAAGCCCGTCTTAGTCTGTATAAATGGTGAAACGGGCGCAAAGGAACGTAGCGAAGCGGAGTAGCTCGATAGACGAACGCGGCTTACCCCACTCAGCCGAAAAGCGAGGGTCCGGAGGAGAACTACCTTTTTTCTTACGATTGGCATTATCAGGTACTCCCCCAGCAGTTTTGCCGAAGCAGCGATATACTTCATTTCTTTGTCCTTCAACTAAAACTAATCCAATGGAACTAGGAAATTCATAGGAAAGCCCTCAAAAGATCGGATAAGGCAGCTCATATAGTTCTTGTCTTTCTATCTCCATTTTTCAACCACAGGACCCGAGATTTCCGTCTCATAAGAGACTCCTCCGCGTCAAGCATTGCATTAAGTTCATATAGTTTTCGAGTTTAATCCATCGCTGCTTGCTCATTTCCTTGGTCCTTCGCAAGAATGGTTTCTCGTACAGCTCATCCTTAAGGACGTTGATTCTTTCAGCTATTTTGCCAAAGGTGGTAACGTTCTAACCTTTCAGCGCCTCTTTGACCGCTTTAAGCTTTTGGACACTTGGAACATGGGGTTGCCCTCAACTCGGATATTCCACGCTTGCTTCACAGTTCGGAGAAAGGGGGGATGATTAGACTGCGCATTAATAAACCTTTAAGGTTTATGGCTGTGCTGCACTGAGTGATTCAACTGAATAATGCCTGGGGCATGGTCAGATAGTCCATTAGTACCAGTAATAACTCTAGCTTCGGAGAAGAGAGTAACAATCTCACGGTTAACCAGAATTCTGTCTAACTTGCAAGCTATTCTTCTTCGGCCTTCGAAAACTAAGAGTTTGGTTGAAACTATTGTTGATAGATATCACACGCTTTTTATTGTTATATATATATATATATAACGTTATAAGTATAACTAACTGAAAGCGTCCGTTCACGTCAGGAATAGAGGTTGTTGATGTAGTTGCTTGTAGTTTTCTTTGATTTTTCTCGAGTTGGTGCATATTGCATATATAGGCTCCGGAGAGAGAATCAATGTTCGGTAGTACGCCTGGTTCGCCAGGTTCTACCACTGCAGGGCCCAATCATACTCAAAAGAAGAGTATGATCTTGGCTCAGAAGGAACGCTAGCTATATGCTTAACACATGCAAGTAGAATACGGCCGTGCTTGCTCGATCAGTGGAGTGAATGGACTCCACGGGTGAGAGACCAAAAAGGAGCAGCGGGTTAAAGTCTTCGCTCGCTTTCCAACCACCGAAAAATGGACTTCAAAAAAAAAGAGGGAGAATACCTTTGCCTGACATAACTACAAACAAGCAACGGATGAGTGCCCTAGCGCGAAATGGAAATCGAAAAAGAAAAGATTTAACGGCTCCTTTGCGGGATGGGAAGCATCCCCCCTCCCCCCTTCAAGTAGACAATTCGAGATCCCCCTTGCTTAATTCACTCAATTAGCAATTTAAATTGGAATTGGAATATTCCCCCGCTCGAAAGAGTTCGCTCATCATCCTTTCCCTCGCCAAATACGGGGGACATGTTACCATGTATCCAAACGGAGAAGCAGAAGCAGAAGAATAGGATTGAGATTGCCAAAGACCTTTTGGGGGAAGTCAAAAACAGTAGCAGTTGGGGACGCCTAGTCCATCATACTATAGTGGTCTTACATACAGCTAGTGTCGGCAGGAATGGAACAGAAATCTCGTATATGAAAAATTTTTAGTATATATAGCGGAGTAGCTTTCTTTGTTTGAAGGCTTCAAGTGAGAGAGAGGATAGGATCAAACCATCGCATCACCAAAAGGTGCTCGGGTGTACCTTAGAGCAACGAAAACGAAGACTTTCGAGAACAAATATTGGACCGGGAATCAAAAGGGGTAAAGTAAAGTAAAAGCGCATATGGCACGAAAAGGAAATCCGATGTCGGTAAGACTTGATCTGAATCGTAGTTCAGATTCAAGTCGGTTCAGTGAGGGCGACCGCGAAAGTCACCGAATGGGTCAGTCTTTTCCTTCAGTTTGTCCTATATTAAAAAAAAGCGTGGGAGGACATTGCAGATGTCCGGGACGGACACGACTTCTTCTAACGCTAGAAGACCACTGGAAGACACCCGGGACCAGAGCATGTCGTGAAAGAAGCACACTGGGCGGGCGTGCTTCGACCGTGTCTCCGGGGCACAGTTGAATGTAGATATCATGAATGCGAGGTGCAGGAGACCAGGCCGAGAAACCCGGGCAACCACTCCCCTATGTGCCGATCGCTAGCGCATCCAGGGCCCCGGCGCCCAGCTCGGCCGGAGAGGCCTAGCCTGATCTGAGAAGTGCTAATTCGGTTCGGATAGACTTCATTCAAGAACGCCGCCGCCCCTGGAATCAATAAGAAAACAAGTGCAAAGTTTCAGATCAGTGAATAAATCGAAACGAAAGAAGAGACGTTTCTCGCTCGGCGCCTAAAGCGCACTATGCTCCGCTTCAACAAATGAGAGTTTTCGGTGGAACCGGTGAACCACGCGAGCTGGTTAGATGCGCGGGACAGAGGGCTCGTAGTACCTGCTAGCGCAGCTATGCTCTGTAAGGGAAGGAGCCTAAATCGAACCCCTTCTTTCTTTTTTTTTCTTTGAAAAAAAGCAGTACAAAGAGATTCTCGGATGAGACTAAGCAGCCACCGACCGTTCTGACGCGCCCCTGACCTATCTTGATTAAGACCGAAAACTCTCTAAAATGGAGCCTGGTTTAAGCTGTCAAACAAATGATAGAATAGAAAAAAAAAGAACCACTAGTAGGGATATGGATGGAGTCTCGCTCAGTAAAGAGAGTTGTAGATTAGTAGAAAAGGAGAAGAGCCTTTACTTGATATATTATATATAAGTATTAGTAAAGCGCTAACGCTGCCATTTTTCTAAAGCAACAAGCGCGAAACTTTACTTTTTGAGAAAGAAGGTGCTTGTTGCCGCTTTATTAGTAAGTAAGCTTGTTTTATATCATATCAATAAAGGCGAAAGGTTGCTTTACCAAATAATATAAGGCGCGTTAGCGCTTTAGAAGGACATTTAGGCTTTACTAATAGAATATATAGGGCGTTTTTTTTCACGCAGGTTTGGAACCCTATACAAGGGGCGTTTCCTTTCAAATGACAACAGCCTCTTCCTGCTGCGAGGGCGCTGCGCGAAACCAAACCGCCCCCCCCCCGCCCGATCAAGTACCAGTTGCTTTGCCGGCGGGCCCACTTAGGTTAGGGGGGCATTGTCCCTCAGTTCTTACCAACCTCCGGTGTGTAATCGACATGTTGCTAGCTTCAACTCGGTTGAATAAGAATCATTGATTCCCTATGCTGTCCATTTCTTATTCATTCAGGGCGCTCGGCCGGTGCTCCTTTAAAAAACCAAAACCACTCTGAACGTAAGGGAAGATAAGGGAAGACCGCCTGAGCGAACCGACCGAAAGGACTTTTGACTTATTTGAACCGAACGATAGCGGCTTAAAGCTAAGCCTATCACGAGCAGCGTCGCTGCTTGATCGGCGGGGAGGAGCATCTCAAAGTATGGGGCAAAGGATCAAGCGCTTTGACTTTGCCCCCCGGGATCCACCACGGGTTGGGTTTGAGAGCCGTGTGATGGGTGACTATCCTGCACGGTTCGGGGAGCACTTTTTGTCTGCGTTGGTGAATGGAAGCCCCCACTATCAAGCAAGAAAGAAGCGGCTCTTCCCACGGCGGAGTCCCCATTGACTCTATTTATTATTATGGTAAATCAGTGTATCAAGATGTCAATCTGCGATCTTATTTCGGTTCAATACGTCCACCTACGAGACTGACCTTTGGCTTTCGTCTCGGTACGTGTATTATAATAAATTTTCCCAAAAGAACATTCATTCATTTCTTTCTTCCCCGTCGACCACGACGACTGAAACGACACGAAAAATCCAGACCCGGAAAGGAGAAGGGCCGGTGGTGGGCATTTGGGAAAGTCGGGCCGATCGGGTGTCTTCATTCAAGCGACGATACAGAAGAAGAACGAAACGAAGTGAGAGGCCGGGGGGCAGGGAAAAGAGTCGAGTCGATCAGGCTCGACGACCGGGAGAAGCAAAACGAAATTAGGATTTGGCCGAAAAAGAAGCAACGCTATGGATACCATGACCGATCACCATCGATAAAGAAGAATCTTTCTAAATCACTTCGGGTCAGCAGGGCCTTCAAGCATCCGAAATACGCCGGGGTTGTAAATGACATAGCGTTCCTGATAGAAAATGACGACTCCTTCAGAAAAACTAAGTTATTCAAGTTCTTTTTGCCAAAGAAGTCCCGCTCCGACGGCCCGACGAGTCATCTACTTAAAAGGACCCTCCCTGCAGTGCGCCCCTCCTTCAATTATTTGGTCATGCAATACTTATTGAATACAAAGAACCAAATGAATTTCGACCCCGTCGTAGTTCTCAATCATTTCGTGGCACCGGGCGTGGCTGAACCATCTACGATGGGGGGAGCGAATGCACAGGGAAGAAGCTTAGATAAGAGAATACGTTCTCGCATCGCTTTTTTTGTAGAAAGCTCGACCAGCGAGAAAAAGTGTTTGGCCGAAGCCAAAAAGAGGTTGACCCGCTTCATTCGCCAAGCGAATGATCTTCGCTTCTCGGGAACAACAAAAACCACCATCTCGCTCTTTCCTTTTTTCGGTGCTACCTTTTTCTTTCCAAGGGATGGGATTGGGATGTATAATAACCTTTTTTTTGAGGATGCCCGGGAACAACTCCTAGGTCAATTAAGGATCAAATGTTGGAACCTCATGGGTAAGGATAAGGTAATGGAATTGATAGAGAAATTCATAGACCTAGGTAGGATAGGAGAATTGATAAGGGGAATAGAGATGATGATAGAGATCATACTGAGAAACAGAAGAATTCCGTACGGGTACAACTCTTATTTGAACGAAGTGAAAAAAATGCGATCTTTGTTGTCTAATAGAACAAACACTAATACCTTAATTGAGTCGGTCAAGATCAAATCTGTTTATCAAAGTGCTTCTCCGATTGCTCAAGACATCTCTTTTCAACTGAGAAACAAAACAAGATCATTTCGTTCCATTTTTAGTAAAATAGTGAAGGATATTCCATTAGTAATGAAAAAAGGGGTTGAGGGGATCCGTATATGTTGTTCAGGTCGATCAAAAGGCGCAGAAATTGCTAGAACTGAATGCGGAAAGTATGGAAAAATATCTCGTAATGTATTTAACCAGAAAATAGATTATGCTCCTGCGGAAGTATCTACCCGTTACGGAATCTTAGGTGTCAAAGTGTGGATTTCATATTGTTAAAAAAGAAGGGGGGCATGCTTTTTCTAGAATGGCTATTCTTCACTTCGGGCCCGGTGGAACTTGTTCCAAACGAGCCCTCTTCGGGCGAATTCATTTTTTCTGCCGTTTCCTTAGCGTTTCACACTAAGCAAGTAAACTACCTTTTTTTTTTTTCATTTTTTATAGTTGCCTCTGCGGTTATCCTACGTATGAAAAGGGATCCCGTTTTGATTGCTCTTTTTCGTTCCCGCCCTCTCACAATGCGGCGCTTTTTCTTTGCAATAGCGTTTTTATTAATAATCTGTGTAAACATCCAAATAGCCGCCTGCGACGGGGGAATTCGTTCTCCCGTGCCAAATTTACATCCGGAGGTTCCCCCCGACACCGGTGTTCCCCAAGGGGCACCGGTGCAGATTCCTGTCCCACCTGAAATTCCCCAACTAGAAGAGCCTTTAATGTCCGTGGAGGATAGG